GTAAGAAATTAAGTAATAAACTGAGAAAAAGAAAAAAAGAATAATCAATGGAATAAAAGAAGAAATGTCCCGGCCAGTACTTAAGCAGATCAGGCCGGGAAAATAAACCTTTCGTATAAAATCAAAGAACTAAGATATTCTTTCTATTGAGGAGATCCGTTTTGAGTCATTATCTATATTGAATTCCTGATCAATTGCTTTTTTCTATTTTTTTTCTTATTTTTCTAATATTTCTTATACATATTTTTACATATTTTATTATATATAATATATTTATACTATAATAAATATATATCTCTTAGTATAAATATATACCTTTACTTTTATTTTATTTAAATTATTTTATCTAAATATTAAATACTTTGTTTAAGTTTAAATTTTAATAGCTATTTAAAAAATTTCTATTATTTATTAGATTAGAATATTTCGAATTTCTATTTTAATAATATAATAAAATAAATAATAATAATTTTGAAAAGTTAAATAAGATTAAATAAAAAAAAAATCAAATGAAAAAAGAAAATAAAGAGAAGAAGGTGGATTTTTATCAATCTTTATTTCACGTGTTACATCACATAACAAATTTTCAATTTGGAATTAGGAGAGATGGCTGAGTGGACTAAAGCGGCGGATTGCTAATCCGTTGTACGAATTATTTGTACCGAGGGTTCGAATCCCTCTCTTTCCGCTTTCTCTGATCACTTGGTATTTTCGAATTCGAAAAGATTCTCATCCCTTGATTTTATCATAGTTAAATGTATGAAACAAATAAGATTATTAAGAATTAATTTAGAAAAAAGCAAAAAAAACTAGAAATTTTTTATTCCTCACGTCCAGGATTGCGTCCTGGATCATTAGATAAGAATCCAAAGATAAAAAGGGAAACAAAGAATATCACTACTGTGTAAACAAAGAGTTTGAGAGTAAGCATTACACAATCTCCAAGATCATTTTTTTTTTTTGAAAAAGGGGAATAGATTGCCTATTTTTTACCACATATACCATTTTTTTTTTTTGACACCCCAAAAAATGAAAACTAAGACGAATTTATTTGTAATAAGATTTTGATTCATTCGTTACCCGAAATTTCTTGTCATATCAATAATTAGGTATTGTGGAGTACCTAATAGTCCATACTCACCGGAAGGTGAGAACGGGTAAAAGGCTGATCCAAATTCATCGCTGCGGTTATTCATTCAATATACAAGAATTTCAATTTTTGAATCGAGGGTTCGTAATGTAAGACTTATCTGATCTTATCAATTTTTAGAATTTTTTATCGAATACATCATCAATTTAGCAGAGTATTAAAGATTTCATCGAAAACTTACAGTGGCTTGCCAAACAAAGGCTAAGAGAAAAAAGAGTACAGGTATGATAGGCATAACATCTATGATTGGATTGAAAATGGCATAAGCTTCGGGCAATTTGGCGAAGAAAAAACTACTCGAATAAAGGACAGAATTAAGACAGATACCGATTAAACTAAAGATATTAAGCATAACAAGCATTTCGTTCTTGTGGATTAGATAATTTTGAGTTATTTTTATAAGGGAAAAATGAAAAAGGCAGATCAAGAAATCCTTCTTTTTCTTCGGTTCGGACTTTCCCAAATAAAAAATCCCTCCCCCCATTATCATTCTAAAATGAGAATATAAGGAATTCAACTTTCATACAATATCTTAATTGAATTCTATGTAATGATCAATGAATTTTTTTGATTCTATATCTACATGTCTTGAATCCTAGCAACAAAATATCCCATATGTTTTCGTGTATTTGGGTTGGGATTGACGAATAACCAATACCAATATTAGTGTTGATTAATTTCGAATAGAAATCAAAATGGGGCGTGGCCAAGCGGTAAGGCAGCGGGTTTTGGTCCCGTTATTCGGAGGTTCGAATCCTTCCGTCCCAGATCGTTTTTCATGAAACGAAAGATGGGATCACACTGCATTCCACATGAAACAATAATTTGTTAAAGGGAAAAATCTTTTCTTATTAATTTTCAGAATGGTTCTAAGAATCATATCCGAGAATTCGTTTGGTTTCTCACAAACAGAATCAAGTGTCAAATGTGGGTAAAATTGAATATCTTTATTTTCATTCAATTCATATGATAGAATATGGGGTTAAATTAAATAAATTTGATCCTTGCTGACCCTTATCCGGATAAATACTTATTTATCCATAGATAGAAATATTATATACCGGTTGAACCAATGACTATTCATGATTTTATATTGAATCAATTCCATACCGCTTTGAAATTTCAATTAGAGGAATGTTATGGTAAAACTTCGTTTGAAACGATGTGGTAGAAAGCAACGTGCGACTTGAAGGACATGGTTGGCTGTGGATTTTTACATCCGCCATCTTCTATAGTAATGAAGATGCTCTTGGCTCGACATAGTTTGTTCTGTTCTGCCCGGAACCTAATTTGTGTTGGGTTATAAGTAAATAGTACATGATGAAGCTCGAGAAGAAAGGATTGATTCATTTTTCAAGGGAAAGAATCTAGGGTTAGTGAAAATCAATAAGTTAGACCAACTCTGTAAGTATATCCTCACTATATATAAATTCTAAATCGAAAGGTTCAAATTCAGAACAAGTTTGAAAAGTCAAATTTTCCGAAATTGGTAAAACTATTTCGATGAAAAGTGTATTACAAGGGAATCAATCATTCGTATTCTATTTATATAGAAAGAAATAACAAAAAAGGTATGTTGCTGCCATTTTGAAAGGAATAAGGATCCCCGAGGTAATGTCTAAACCCAATGATTTCACAAAGCAAGGATAAAGGATTCCGAAACAAGGAAACACTATTTTCAATTGTCTCAACAATTGGATCAGACTGAGGAATAAAAATAGATTCGAAATGAGACAAACAAAAGAGTTTAGAGACGGCTCAATAAATGTCTAAGGATTTTCTTGTCAGAATTACCCAACTTGAGTTATGAGTATGAATGAGATTTCTCCCTTTTTCTGTAAGGAAGAAGAAAAAAGTACTCAATTCAAATTATAGTAAAATTCATGATTTTATGGATCCACTTGCTATTATATACAGAAATTGGAATCATTTTTCTCGAGCCGTATGAGGAAAAAACCTCCTATACGTTTCTAGGGGGGGCATTGTTTATTTACATCTATCCCAATGAGCCATCTATCGAATCGTTGCAATTGATGTTCGATTCCGAAGAGAAGGAAGAGATCTTCGAAAAGTAGGTTTTTACAATCCGATAAAGAATAAAACTTATTTAAATGTTCCTGCTATTCTATATTTCCTTGAAAAAGGTGCTCAACCTACAGGAACTGTTTATGATATTTTAAAGAAGGCAGAATTCTTTAAAGAAAGAACTTTGAGTTAATTAAAGGAAAAAACAAAATTATTAAATAAATAAAATAAAGTAGGGAAGGGTAACTAGTATCTATCCTTGTGTAATTATTTCAATTTACACACCATTTTCCTTTTTATTGCTTTATTCATATTTTGGTGGGGGAATTTAATTTAACAACAAACAAGGGGTTAAGCTTGCTTATCGTACTTTTATTGATTGAATAAACCGGGGATTTTTTATTTACCTTTTCCTGAATTTTTTCCATTCCAATTTCTTATTTATGTTGTGCCAATCCAACACAAGTCTTTATTTTATTTACTTGATTTACTTTCTCAACATTGCTTTTATATTGACAATGGTGTATCGAACAAATATAATTCGATCGTAGATAAATAGGGCTGTTTATCCCCACCACCCCATATTGATTTTTTTGTTTCCTTCACTCAAATGATGGGTTTGCCTTGCTGCATTTACTCTCATACAAGATGTATTTTCTTAGGGAAAATCAAAAAAGAATTTGATAAAAAATGGGTGGTCTGCCATAATTTTTACACTTCGATTAGGAATATTTTTAATCCGATCTGCTAACTTTGGTATTTTGTGTTTCTAATTGATCAGAAAATCTTTCTTTTCGATGTGTTGCTAGTTCAATGTTTTGATAGGGTCGTGCAGTGCAATTCAATTGATTTTTATATTTTGATCGTATCTACATATCCTATTTATCCGGGTTGCTAACTCAACGGTAGAGTACTCGGCTTTTAAGTGCGACTATGATCTTTTACACATTTGGATGAAGCAACAAATTCGTCCAGACTATTGGTATAGTCTATAAGACCACGACTGATCCTCAAGGGTAATGAATGGAAAAAACAGCATGTCGTAATAAAATAGAAAATCTAATAAAATCATAAATTGATTTTATTAATTTATTTAATTTGAAATGAAAGTCAAAGTTAAAGTAGAACTTTGAGTTTATCCTTACCGGATCATTACAGTTCCAAAAGATTGTTTTTATTTTTGGAAGGGGACAAAAGAAATTCACATTTACAGTTGGGTCTAGTGAATAAATGGATAGAGCTCTATGGCTCCAATTCTGGTAAAATAAAAAGCAACGAGCTTATGTTCTTAATTGGAATGATTACCCGATCTAATTAGACGTTAAAAATGAATTAGTGCCTAATGCGGGAAAGAGTGGGTTCTCCTGTGAGTGAACCATTGATTTTTTCTTTTTTTTTTTTTCAGAATCCTAATTATTCTTTATTATGGATTGTAGACGGATGTGTAGAAGAAACAGTATATTGATAAAGAGAATTTATTCCAAAGTCAAAAGAGCGATTGGGTTGCAAAAATAAAGGATTTTTTCTCCTGTTGTAATTATAACGAACATAAACCAATTGGATAGAAAAGGAAGGTAAAAAGATCTGTTGATTGGACTCCCTCTTTCTTTTCCGGGGTATATATTTTTTTCTTACTATACTATATACATAATACAATACATAATACCCTGTTCTGACCATATTGCACTATGTATATATCATTTGATAAACCAAGAAAACCTCCTGCCTCTGGCTCAAGTAGAAATGTAAATGGAAGAATTACAAGGATATTTAGAAAAAGATAGATCTCGGCAACAACACTTCCTATATCCGTTTCTTTTTCAGG